TTGGTTTTCACAACCAAAAAGTTATTCCGAGGGGCTCCAGGAAGATCAAAAAATACAGAATTGTATCAAGAATTATGTACAAAAAAATATGAAAATATCCTCTGGTGTCGAGGGAATTGCACGCATAAAGATTCAAAAAAGAATCGATCTGATTCAGGTCATAATATATATGGGATTTCCAAAATTGTTAATAGAGGGCAGCCCACGAGGAATAGAAGAATTACAAATAAATGTGCAAAAAGAATTGAATTCTGTGACCAGAAAACTTAACATTGCTATCACAAGAGTTTCAAAACCTTATGGACAACCTAATATTCTTGCAGAATTTATAGCCGGACAATTAAAGAATAGAGTTTCATTTCGAAAGGCAATGAAAAAAGCTATTGAATTAACCGAACAAGCGGATACAAAAGGAATTCAAGTACAAATTGCCGGGCGTATCGACGGAAAAGAAATTGCACGTGTCGAATGGATCAGAGAAGGTAGGGTTCCCCTACAAACCATTCGAGCTAAAATTGATTATTGTTCCTATACAGTTCGAACTATCTATGGGGCATTAGGAATCAAAATTTGGATATTTACAGACGAGGAATAATGGTTCTTTTGTTGTCTTTCTGTTCCATCCATCCGGCAATTGAATAAAAAATAACAAACTCGTTCATTTTTTAGATTCAATAAAAAAAATGAGAAATTTTAGAATTCTATAGGGTTGAATAACAATTCGATTGACTCCATATAATTGCTATGCTTAGTGTGTGACTCGTTGGTTTGGTTAGGATTTAAAAACAAAGGACCGTTGCCTAGTGTGAACTTAACTATATAACCAATAACCAGCTCATTGCTTCGTATTATCTGGATCCAAGGAACCAGTCACTATATGATGTATCGATCGTATTGTTGTAGCAACTGAAATCTTTTTTACAGAAAAGAAAAATCAATCAGATTATAAGGTTGTGAAGAAAAAACAAAGGGATATAGATAGATGGAAGGATGAGAGAAAGAAAGAAAAAGAATAGCAATGATATATGATTCCAATATGTATGGTCTATGAACTATCTCATAAAAGGCAGTGTAATAAAGCATTAAATTAATATGTATTCGTACATAATTAATAATTAGATGAATACAATTAATTCAAAAGAAAAATAAAAATAATAAAGAGCATCGAGTCAATAAAGACTGAGGAGATTGATTCAGGAACCCATTTTTGTTTTATTAGGAGCTCCGTTGCAAAGTTCGGGCCTAGCCATTAATCGAGAAGCGATGGGAACGACAGAACCTGTGACTGCGGAAGATTCCCTTGAAAAGAATGCTAATGATTCATTGGGTGGGATGGCGGAACGAGCCAAGAACCGATTCATTTATTATGAGAGAGAGGTCATGAGATGCCTCTACGAATGAAAGGGATGTTCAAAGAGCAAATATTCGCCCGCGAAAGCCTTAATTGGATTGCTAAATTTTTGGTGATTCAATAAAGGTAAGACGATTAATTAAAAAGACAATTATACATTATATTATTATAATTTGATATTTACGAGCAACATTTTTTAATTCCTACGGGACAGATTAGAGCTCAACAAATTCCATGATTCGGTGTATTATTCATTAAATAATATATCTGTAATATTCTTTAATTGTTTCATTCGCGAGGAGCTGGATGAGAAGAAACTCTCATGTCCGGTTCTGCAGTAGAGATGGCATTGAGAAACAACCATCAACTATAACCCAAAAAGAACCAGATTTCGTAAACAACATAGAGGAAGAATGAAGGGAATATCTTATCGAGGCAATCGAATTTGTTTTGGCGGATACGCCCTTCAGGCACTTGAGCCCGCCTGGATCACATCTAGACAAATAGAAGCGGGGCGACGAGCCATGACACGATATGCGCGCCGTGGTGGAAAAATATGGGTACGTATATTTCCAGACAAACCTGTTACAGTAAGACCTACCGAAACACGTATGGGTTCGGGGAAAGGATCTCCCGAATATTGGGTATCCGTCGTTAAACCGGGTCGAATACTTTATGAAATGGGCGGAGTATCAGAAATTGTAGCCAGAGAAGCTATTTCTATAGCTGCGTCCAAAATGCCTATACGAACTCAATTCGTTATTGCGGGATAGGGATGTGGGACGAAAGGAAAGGGGCCCTTGTGATGAAAAAAACCGCAGTTTATTTATATTTATTTCTGGACAAATAATATTTCTTCTTTTTTTCTTCGCCTTTTGCTTTGAATTGAAAGAAAAAAAGATACAAAAATAATGATATGATTCAACCTCAGACCTATTTAAATGTAGCAGATAACAGCGGGGCTAGAGAATTAATGTGTATTCGAATCATAGGAGCTAGTAATCGCCGATATGCTCATATTGGTGACGTTATTGTTGCTGTAATCAAAGAAGCAGTGCCCAATATGCCTCTACAAAGATCAGAAGTGATCAGAGCTGTAATTGTACGTACATGTAAAGAACTCAAACGTGACAATGGTATGATAATACAATATGATGACAATGCAGCAGTTGTCATTGATCAAGAAGGAAATCCAAAAGGAACTCGAGTTTTTGGTGCGATCGCTCGGGAATTGAGACAGTTGAATTTTACTAAAATAGTCTCATTAGCTCCTGAGGTATTATAAATACTAATAGATGAGAACATAATAATAGCAGGGTATCTGAATTAGATTCCACTTTCCATTTATAATTAGTAGAATGCATTAGTAGATTGTGTCTCACGCATATACCTTTAATAATTCATAAAAAAAGAATAAAAAAGCAGAGTATGTTTATTATATAAAAACTCGGAGGCACCAATAATTATAGTTCATCATGGGTAGGGACACTATTGCCGAAATAATAACTTCTATACGAAATGCTGACATGGATAAAAAAGGGACGGTTCGAATAGCATCTACAAATATCACCGAAAACATTGTTAAAATACTTCTACGAGAAGGCTTTATCGAAAATGTGAGAAAACATCGAGCAAGCAAGAAATGTTTCTTGGTTTTAACTCTGCGACATAGAAGAAATAGAAAAGGACCATATCGAACTGTTTTAAAACGTATCAGCCGACCCGGCCTACGAATCTATTCCAACCATCAACGAATTCCTAGGATTTTAGGAGGAATGGGTATTGTAATTCTTTCTACTTCTCGAGGTATAATGACAGACCGAGAGGCTCGACTAGAAGGAATCGGAGGAGAAATTTTGTGTTATATATGGTGATCTTTCTGGTATCCGAATTGCATCCGTAACTTCCTAGTTTGTTTTGTGAAAAAAAAAAAGAGGAAAGACGGGTTGTCTAATATCACTCCTCCTCCATTAGTTGATAATTCAAGGGGGTTACCTGGAATGAAAGAACAAAAATGGATTCATGAAGGTTTAATTACTGAATCACTTCCAAATGGTATGTTTCGGGTTCGTTTAGATAATGAGGATCTTATTCTAGGTTATGTTTCGGGAAGGATCCGACGTAGTTTTATACGGATACTGCCAGGTGATAGAGTAAAAATTGAAGTAAGTCGGTATGATTCAACCAGGGGACGCATAATTTATAGACTCCGCAATAAAGATTCGAACGATTAAATGGCTTTTTCAACATTCCTCTCGCGCGGATACAATTGGAAGTTCCAAATTTTATTTTTAATTTAAAGAGACTTATTTTCTTCCAAAGAGTAGATTCGGAATTAAGGTAAGGAATAACAAATATGAAAATAAGGGCCTCCGTTCGTAAAATTTGTGAAAAATGTCGCCTGATCCGTAGGCGGGGGCGAATTATAGTAATTTGTTCCAACCCTAGGCATAAACAGAGACAGGGATAATCTTTCTAAAAAAGGACCCTCCAAAGAATTCAATACACAAATAAAAGATCTGTTTTGACATGAAATGGATATATCCGTATATCTCTGACTCATATTTATGAGATGATAAAATATGGCAAAAACCATACCAAGAATTGGCTCACGTAGGAATGGACGCATTGGTTCGCGTAAGAATGGACGTCGAATACCAAAAGGGGTTATTCATGTTCAAGCAAGTTTCAACAATACCATTGTAACGGTTACAGATATACGGGGTCGGGTGGTTTCATGGTCCTCAGCCGGTACTTGTGGCTTCAGGGGCACAAGAAGAGGGACGCCATTTGCTGCTCAAACCGCAGCCGCAAACGCTATTCGTACAGTAGTGGATCAGGGTATGCAACGAGCAGAAGTCATGATAAAGGGTCCTGGTCTTGGAAGAGATGCAGCATTACGAGCCATTCGTAGAAGTGGTATACTATTAAGTTTTGTCAGAGACGTAACCCCTATGCCACATAATGGATGTAGACCTCCTAAAAAAAGACGTGTATAGAAATTAAGAATTGAACGGATTTCAAGAGAAATAAATGATTCAATGATCTGATCAAATAATATTATTATGCTTCGAGAGGAAGTAGCAGTATCTACTCGGACACTACAGTGGAAGTGTGTTGAATCAAGAGCAGACAGTAAGCGTCTTTATTATGGACGTTTTATTTTGTCTCCGCTTATGAAAGGACAAGCCGATACAATAGGCATCGCGATGCGAAGGGCTTTGCTTGGAGAAATAGAAGGAACATGTATCACACGCGCAAAATCTGAAAAGATACCACATGAATATTCTACCATAGTAGGTATTGAAGAATCGGTACATGAAATTTTAATGAATTTGAAAGAAATTGTATTGAGAAGTAATCTGTATGGAACTCGCGACGCATCTATTTGCGTCAAGGGTCCTGGATATGTAACTGCTCAAGACATCATCTCACCGCCTTCTGTGGAAATCGTTGATATTACACAGCATATAGCTAGCCTGACGGAACCAATAGATTTGTGTATTGAATTACAAATCGAGAGGAATCGCGGATATCGGATGAAAACACCAAATAACGCTCAAGAAAGAAGTTATCCTATAGATGCGGTATTCATGCCTGTTCGAAATGCAAATCATAGTATTCATTCTTATGGGAATGGGAATGAAAA